CTATGTGAAAAATTGTACATATAAATAAATTTTTTATGGTTTATAAATTTTAATTTAAATTTATTTTACATGCAAATTTTAGTATGAATTTATAATTATTTTAATAATATTTATTATGATTTGTAGTAATTAATATTAAAATTTTAAGAAATTAAGATTTAGTAATATTTAAATTATTAACAAATTTTGTGCCAGCAGTTGCGGTTATACAAAAAATAATTTAAATTTTATCAGTGTATAATTAATAAATATTTAATTTAATTTAAATATTAAATTATTAGGTGAAATTTTAATTTAATTAAAATTTATTTAAATTTTATGATTTATTAAATTTTATAAAAAACTAGGATTAGATACCCTATTATTAAAAATTAAATTTATAACACTAAAATAGTAATTAATTATTTATTGAAACTTAAATAATTTGGCGGTATTTTAGTATATTTAGAGGAATCTGTTCAATAATTGATAATCCACGAATAAATTTACTTAATTTTTAATTTTGTATATCGTTGTTATAAAAATATTTTTTAATAATAATAATATTTAAAATTTTTTAATTAAAGTTAACTCAGATCAAGATGCAGATTATAATTAAGAATGAAATGGATTACAATAAAAATATTTAAATGAATAATATTTTGAAAAAAATATTTGAAGGTGGATTTAAATGTAATTTTATTTAATTTAATAAAATGATTAAATATTAAAATATGTACATATTGCCCGTCGCTTTCATTAATAAGTTGGAATAAGTCGTAACAAAGTAGAGGTACTGGAAAGTGTTTCTAGAAAGAACAAATTAGAGCTTGATAAAGTATTTCATTTACATTGAAAAGATATTAGATTTAATTAATTTGAATAGGGGGAAAATTAATAAATAAAACTTAATAAAAAAATTTTTAATATTAAAATATTTAATGGGGGTTAAAGTATATTTAATAGAAAAAATTAAAAAATTTATAGTAAAGTAGTATTGTATAAGAAATTTGAAATAAATGAAAATAAATTTAATTAAAAGTAAATTTAATTTATTGTATCTTGTGTATCAGAGTTTATTAAAAAAAGTTTTTAAGTAAAAATTTCTCGAATTTAAAAGAGTTAATTAATTAATAAAGTTAATGTTGAATAATTATTTTAAATAGTTAATTAGAAATGAAATGTTAATCGTTTTTAAATATATCTAGTTTTTTTAGAAAAAAATTTAATTTTAAATATAAATTTTTAATTTTTTGATTAAGAAAAATTTAAAATTTATATTAAATATTTTAAGGGATAAGCTTTAAAATAAATAATTATAATATAGTAAAATAAATTTAAATTAAAATTTTTAGAATTTATATTGTTAATAAATTATAATTTATTATAAATAATTTTATTAAATAGAAAATTTAATTTTTATTAGTTTAATTTTTTATAAAAAAATTTTTTTTAATTATATAAAATTAGTTATAATGATAAAATTAGTATATTAAATAAAATAAAAATAAATAAATATTTTTTTCAATTTTAATAAAGGAATTCGGCAAAAATTTATATTCACTTGTTTATCAAAAACATGTCTTTTTGTTAATAATTTAAAGTCTAATCTGCCCACTGATTTTTAAAATTAAAGGGCTGCAGTATTTTGACTGTACAAAGGTAGCATAATCAATAGTCTCTTAATTGGTGACTTGAATGAAAGATTTGATGAAATATAAACTGTCTCTATTAAATTTATAAAATTTAATTTTTTAGTTAAAAAGCTAAAATTTTTTTAAAAGACGAGAAGACCCTATAGAGTTTTATAATTTATTTATTTATAATTTTGTTTAAATATTAAAGTTATAAATAAATAAATTATTTTATTGGGGTGATAGAAAAATTTAATAAACTTTTTTTAAAATTTTTACATTAATTTATGAATATATGATCCGTAATTTACGATTAAAAGATTAAATTACCTTAGGGATAACAGCGTAATTTTTTTTTTTAGTTCAAATAAGAAAAAGAGTTTGCGACCTCGATGTTGGATTAAGATAAAATTTAAAATGCAAAAGTTTAAAATTTTTGATCTGTTCGATCATTAAAATCTTACATGATCTGAGTTCAAACCGGTGTAAGCCAGGTTGGTTTCTATCTTTAAAAAAAATAAAATACTTTAGTACGAAAGGATTAAGTATTTAAAATAATTTTAAATTAAAGAATATTAATAATAGTAATTATAAATTACTATTTTGGCAGAAAAATGTAATGATTTTAGAAGTCATAAATATATAATTAATTATATATATAGTAAATGATAATTATAGATATTATAATAATTATATTAGGTATATTAATTTTAATTATTGGAATTTTAGTAGGTGTGGCTTTTTTGACTTTATTAGAGCGAAAGGTTTTAGGATATATTCAAATTCGAAAAGGTCCAAATAAAGTAGGTTATATAGGAATTTTACAACCTTTTTCTGATGCTATTAAGTTATTTACTAAGGAGCAAAGTTTTCCAAACTATTCAAATTACATATGTTATTATTTATCTCCTGTAGTTAGATTTATTTTATCTTTAATAATTTGAATATTAATTCCTTATTATTTTAATATAGTAAGATTTAATTTGGGGATTTTATTTTTTTTATGTTGTACTAGTTTAGGGGTTTATACTGTTATAATTGCTGGATGATCATCAAATTCAAATTATTCTTTATTGGGAGGATTACGAGCTGTTGCTCAAACTATTTCTTATGAAGTGAGATTAGCTTTAATTATAATATCTAGAATTATTATAATTATAGATTTTAATTTAATTAAATTATATAATTATCAGGAATTAATATGATTTATTTTTATGATAATACCATTAAGAATTTGTTGAATATCATCTAGATTGGCTGAAACTAATCGAACTCCATTTGATTTTGCAGAGGGAGAAAGAGAATTAGTTTCAGGGTTTAATATTGAATATAGAAGAGGAGGATTTGCTTTAATTTTTTTAGCTGAATATTCAAGAATTTTATTTATAAGAATATTATTTATTATAATGTATATAGGAGGGTATAGTTTAGATTTATTTTTTTATTTAAAATTAGTATTTATTTCATTTGTTTTTATTTGAGTGCGGGGTACTTTACCACGCTATCGTTATGATAAACTAATATATTTATCTTGAAAGAGATATTTACCTATTTCATTAAATTTTTTATTATTTTTTATAGGGTTAGTAATTTTTTTAAGTTAATAAATATTTTTAGTATAAATTAATAGAATAATTTATTCTTTCTTAAGTTTTCAAAACAAATGCTTATTCAAGCTCATTAATTAATTAATTAAATTTAAAAATTAAATTATCTCAGTATTTATTAATTATAGGATTTAAGATAAAATATGAAAAATAAATAATAGTAAGTAATTGTCCTGTAATAATATAAGGATTTTCAACAGGACGAGCTCCAATTCATGTTAATAAGATAATTGTTGTAATTATAATTCAAAATATAATTTGATTAAGGGGATAAAATTGAATTCCTTGAATTTTTTTATTAAATGTTAAAGGAAGAATTATTAAAATTAAAATAGATATAATTAAAGCAATTACACCTCCTAATTTATTGGGGATTGATCGTAAAATTGCATAAGCAAATAAAAAATATCATTCAGGTTGGATATGAATAGGGGTTACTAAAGGATTTGCTGGGATAAAGTTATCAGGATCTCCTAGAAGATACGGATTTGTAAGTGTTAATAAAATTAATAATGATAGTATAATAATAAATCCAATTAGATCTTTGAAGGTAAAATAAGGATGGAAGGGAATTTTATCTAAATTACTATTAATACCTAAAGGATTATTAGATCCAGTTTGATGTAAAAATAGTAAATGAATTATAGTTAATATTAAAATAATAAATGGAAATAGAAAATGAAATGAATAAAATCGAGTTAAAGTAGCATTATCTACAGCAAATCCTCCTCAAATTCAATTTACTAATATAGTACCTAAATAAGGAATAGCTGATAAAAGATTTGTAATTACTGTAGCTCCTCAAAAAGATATTTGTCCTCAAGGTAAAACATATCCTATAAATGCAGTTGCTATTAAAATAAATAAAATAATTACTCCAATTATTCAGGTATATTTTAAATTAAAAGATTCATAATAAATTCCTCGACCAATATGAAGATAAATACAAATGAAAAAAAATGAAGCACCATTAGCATGTAGTGTTCGAATTAATCAACCATAATTTACATTTCGACAAATATAATTAACTCTATAAAAAGCTAATTCAATATTAGCTGAGTAATATATAGTTAAGAATAATCCTGTAATAATTTGAATGATTAAACATAATGCTAATAGAGATCCAAAATTTCATCATGATGAAATATTAGATGGAGTTGGTAAATCAATTAAAGAATTATTAATAATTTTTAATAAGGGATGAGTTTTTCGTAAAGGTAAAAATTTATTTATCATTTGTGGGAAAATTAATTAGATGGACGAAGAGGACCAAAAAAAATATTAGTAATTTTAACTACTGCTAATAAAGTAATAAATAAATAAATAATTAATATTATTATTATTATATATGTGTGGTTGTTATATAATTTAGTTAAATTAATTTTATTTTCATTATTAAAAAAAATAAATAAATTAAATATATTATCTATTTCACAGTTAAATGAGAAATTTAATCAATTTATATTATATATATAAATAGTTCTAATTAAAAAAGAAAAAATTATTATAGAAATTAAAGATAATTTATTAAATAAATTAAAAGAAAATAATTCATTAGCTGCAACTCTAGATACATAAATAAATAGGACTAATAATCCTCCTAAAAATACTAAAAAAAGAATATAAGAAAATCAATAAGAATATCTTAATATTCCTGATAATATACAAATTAGTAAAGTTTGTATTAAAATTAATAATCCTATAGATAAAGGATGTTTTATAAAAAATATAAGAATTGATAATATGATAATTATTAGAGATAAAAAAATTTTTATAATTTCAAAGAATAGTTTAATTAAAATAATAATTTTGGAGATTATTGATAAAGAGTTTCTTTTTCTTTGAAGTTTTTAAAGTAATTACTTATTTTTGATTTACAAGACCAATGTTTTAATATTAAACTATAAAAACAAACAAATGATAATTATAAATATATATTTAATTATTTTAATTATATTTATTATTGGTAATATAATTTTTGTTTTTAAACATAAACATTTATTAGTAATTTTATTAAGATTAGAATTTTTAGTATTAAGAATTTTTTTTTTTTTAGTTATTTTTTTAAATTTTATTGAATTTGATAAATATATATTAATGGTTTTTTTATTATTTTCAGTTTGTGAGGGTGCTTTAGGATTATCAATTTTAGTTTCAATAATTCGAACTCATGGAAATGATTATTTTCAAAGATTTAGAATATTATAAAAAAAAATGATAAAATTTTTAATAATAATAATTTTTATAATTCCTTTGTGTTTCTTAAAAAATATATTTTGAATGGTTCAAATGTTATTATTGTTAATAATATTTATTTTTATAAATTTAAGAGTAAATATTAATAATTTTAGTAATATTACATATATATTAAGATGTGATATAATTTCTTTTGGTTTAATTTTATTAAGAATTTGAATTTGTATATTAATAATTATAGCAAGTGAATCTTTGTATAAAAATAATTATTATTTAAATTTTTTTTTATTTAATATTATTATTTTATTAATTATATTATATTTAACTTTTAGTGTTATAAATTTATTTATATTTTATTTATTTTTTGAGGGTAGATTAATTCCTACATTAATATTAATTATTGGATGGGGTTATCAACCTGAGCGAATTCAAGCTGGTATGTATTTATTATTTTATACATTATTTGCTTCATTACCTTTATTAATAGGAATTTTTTTTATTTTTAATCAATTAAATTTTATAATAATGTATTTTTTAAAATTTTATAATATAAATTTATTTTTATTGTATTTATCAATAATTATAGCTTTTTTAGTAAAAATACCAATATATTTTGTTCATTTATGATTACCAAAAGCTCATGTAGAAGCGCCTGTTTCTGGATCTATAATTTTAGCTGGAATTATATTAAAATTAGGGGGTTATGGGCTTTTACGAGTTATGATTTTTTTTCAAAATTTAAGTTTAAAGTTAAATTATATTTGAATTATTATTAGATTAGTAGGGGGATTATATATTAGTTTAAAATGTTTTTGTCAGGTTGATATAAAATCATTAATTGCTTATTCATCTGTAGCTCATATAAGATTAGTAATTTGTGGGATTATAAGAATAAATTATTGAGGTTATTTAGGATCATACTTAATAATAATTGGTCATGGTTTATGTTCTTCTGGGATATTTTGTTTAGCAAATATTAATTATGAGCGTTTACATAGACGAAGATTATTTATTAATAAGGGATTGATAAATTTTATACCTTCAATAAGATTATGATGATTTTTATTAATATCTTCAAATATAGCTGCACCTCCATCAATAAATTTATTAGGGGAAATTAGATTAATTAATAGAATAATTAGATGATCTTGATTATCTATAATTATATTAATTATAATTTCTTTTTTTAGAGCTGGGTATAGATTATATTTATATTCATATACACAACATGGAAAATATAATATTGGAATTTTTAGATTTTCTACTGGAGTTTCTCGAGAATATTTAATATTAATATTACATTGGTTACCTTTAAATATATTAATTGTAAAAATTGATTATATAATAATTTGATTTTAATTTAAATAATTTATAAAAAATATTGATTTGTGGAGTCAAAAATATGAGAAAATCATTTTAAATCATTAAAAATTATTCTATTTGTTTTATTAGATTTTTTTTTTTATTTTTTTTTAGAATAATAAATTTTTTTTTTATAATTTATTTTATTATGGAAAATTATATTTTATTTTTAGAGTGGGAAATTATTTCTTTTAATTCTATAAATATTGTTATATCAATTTTATTAGATTGAATATCATTATTATTTATAATATTTGTATTATTAATTTCATCTTCAGTTATTTATTATAGAAAAAGATATATATATTCAGAATTAAATTTAAATCGATTTATTATATTAGTATTATTATTTGTATTTTCTATAATTTTATTAATTATTAGACCTAATATAATTAGAATTTTTTTAGGGTGAGATGGTCTAGGGTTAGTTTCTTATTGTTTAGTTATTTATTATCAAAATATTAAATCTTATAATGCTGGGATGTTAACTGCTTTATCTAATCGGATTGGGGATGTTATAATTTTAATGGTAATTTCTTGAATAATAAATTATGGAAGATGAAATTATATTTTTTATTTAAATTTTATAAGAAATGATTATTCAATGAGGATTATTAGATTATTATTAATTATTGCTGCTATAACTAAAAGAGCTCAAATTCCTTTTAGTTCTTGATTACCTGCAGCTATAGCTGCACCTACCCCAGTTTCAGCTTTAGTTCATTCTTCTACTTTAGTTACTGCTGGTGTTTATTTATTAATTCGATTTAATATAATATTGGTTGATATATTATTTTTAAAGTTTTTATTATTATTATCTGGATTAACAATGTTTATAGCAGGTATTTCAGCTAATTATGAATTTGATTTAAAAAAAATTATTGCTTTATCAACTTTAAGACAATTGGGTTTAATAATAAGTATTTTAAGAATAGGTTTATCTGATTTAGCTTTTTTTCATTTATTAACTCATGCTATATTTAAGGCTTTATTATTTATGTGTGCTGGTGTTATTATTCACATAATAAATGACATTCAAGATATTCGTTATATAGGGGGTATTAGAATGTATATTCCTTTGACATCTTTATGTTTAAATATTTCTAATTTAGCTTTATGTGGGATTCCTTTTTTAGCTGGATTTTATTCTAAGGATTTAATTTTAGAAATAGTTAGAATAAGAAATTTGAATTTAATAATTTTTTTTTTATATTATATTTCTACAGGTTTAACTATATATTATACTATTCGTATATTAATGTATTTAATAATTAATGATTTTAATTTAATATCTATTTATAAGTTATATGATGAAGATTATGTTATATTAAAAAGAATATTTTTATTATTATTTATAAGATTAATTGTAGGAAGATTTTTAATATGAATAATTTTTAATTATCCATATATAATTTATTTACCTATTAATATAAAAATAATAGTATTATATGTAAGTTTTATTGGTTTATTAATAGGTTTTATAATTAGAAATATACAAATTTATTCTTTAAATAAATTTTTAAAAACTTATAATTTAAGAAATTTTTTATCTTTAATATGATTTATACCTAATTTATCAACATATGGTTTAAATTATATATTTTTAAAATTTGGTCAAAATTTATTAAAAAATATTGATATGGGATGAAGAGAGTTGTATAGAGGACAGGGAATTTATAGAATTATAAAAAATTATTCTATTTTTTATAATTTTTTTCAGATAAATAATTTTAAAATTTATTTATTTAGATTTATTATATGATTTATGATTGTATTATTGTTATTATTAGTTTAATAAATATTTAAATAGCTTATATAAAAGAGTGTAATATTGAAGATATTAAGGAGATTAATAAATCTTTAAATAATTTATAAAAATATAATTTTATTTTTACAATGAAAATGTAATGTTTTAAATAAACTATATAAATTAAGAAATATTAATGAATTTAATCACTAAAAATTAAGTTAGCAGCTTAATTATTATATATTTCAATTTAATTGGAATATATAATTCATTAATATCATTAACAGTGATATACCTCTATTTTGGTTTCAATTAAATTAAATAAGGAGTAATAAACTCTATCTTTTAAGTCGAAATTAAATGCAAGATTGCTTCTTATTTAAGATAAATTGAAATCAATATTTTTTGAATGCAAATCAAATGTTTTAAATTTAAACTATAATCCTAATTAGTTCAGTTAAGTATATTTTGATTTCATTCATGGTATAATCCGATTAATAATATAATAAAAAAAAAAAATCTAACTTTAACAAGAGATAAGAAATTTACTAAATAAAATGATGTAATAATAGGAAAAATTAAGGCAATTTCTACATCAAAAATTAAAAAAATTACTGTGATAAGAAAAAAATGTAGAGAAAAAGGAATACGAGCTGATGATTTTGGGTCAAATCCACATTCAAAAGGTGAACATTTTTCTCGATCTATAAATGATTTTTTTGATAGGATTATAGATAAAATTATTATAATATTAGAAATAATTGTTATAAAAATAGTAATAGATAATAATAGTATAATTATTTATATTAAATAAAATTTTAAACTTTTTGATTGGAAGTCAAATATACTAAATATATTATATAAATAAATTAATTTCCTCATCAATAAATAGAAATATAAAGGAATAATCAAACTACATCAACAAAGTGTCAATATCAAGCTGCTGCTTCAAATCCAAAATGATGATTACTAGAGAAGTGGTTATTTAAATGACGAAAAAAACATGTTATTAAGAAAATTGTTCCAATAATTACGTGTAATCCATGGAATCCTGTAGCTATAAAAAAAGTTGATCCATAAATTCTATCAGCAATAGTAAATGGTGCTTCATAATATTCATAAGCTTGTAAAATAGTAAAATAAATTCCTAAAATAATAGTAATAAATAGTCTTTGAGAAGTTTGAGAAAAATTATTTTCTAAAAGAGCATGATGAGCTCAAGTTACTGAAATACCAGAAGTAATTAGAATAATAGTATTTAATAAAGGAATTTGAAATGGATTAAAAGGAATAATGTTTATTGGGGGTCATATAGCTCCAATTTCAATATTTGGGGAAAGACTACTATGAAAAAAAGCTCAAAAAAAGGATAAAAAAAAAAATACTTCGGAAATAATAAATAAAATTATACCTCATCGTAAACCTTTAGAGACTAAAATAGTATGTTTACCTTGAAAAGTACCTTCTCGGCAAATATCTCGTCATCATTGATATATAGTTAGAATAATAATTATATATCCTAAAATTAATAGATTTAAGTTAAAATTATGAAATCATTTAATTATACCAGTTACTAATGTTATAACTCCAATAGCTCCTGTTAATGGTCAAGGTCTATAATCTACTAAATGGTACGGATGATTATGTTTTAATATTGTCATTAATTTACTTCTCTAGAATAAAGAGTTCTAAGAATAGCAATAACGTAAGATTGAATAATAGCAACTGCTGATTCTAAAATTAATAATAAAATTTGAATAATAATTAAAAATATTAATAAAAATGTGGGAATATTAATTGCAGTTCTTCTTAATAATGTTAATAGTAAATGACCTGCAATTATATTAGCAGTTAAACGAACAGCTAAAGTTCCAGGACGAATAATATTTCTAATTGTTTCAATTAATACTATAAATGGTATTAAAATACTGGGAGTACCTTGAGGAATTATATGGATAAATATATGTTGATAATTGTTAATTCATCCATATAATATAAATCTTAATCATAGTGAAATAGAGATTGATAAAGAAAGAGTTAAATGGCTTGTTCTAGTAAAAATGTAAGGGAATAAACCTAAAAAATTATTAAATAAAATAAAGGAAAATAAAGAAATGAAAATAAAAGTTGATCCTTTAAATCTATTAGGTCCTATTAAAGTTTTAAATTCATTGTGTAATTTAGTTAGAATAATATTTCAAAAAATAATATGTCGATTAGGAATTATTCAATATATATATGGGATGAATATAAATCCTAAAAAAGTGCTTAATCAATTTAATGGTAAGTTAAATAAATTTGTAGATGGATCAAAAATAGAGAATAAATTACTTATCATTTTCAAATAAAATTTTTAAATGGTTTATTAGATTTAAAAATAAATAAATTATTTTTATTATTTATATTAAAAATGTAATAATTTATAATATTAAATAAAATAAAAATTACAATAAAAAGAATAAAATATATTAATCAATTTAATGGTATTATTTGTGGAATAAAAGAATATTACTAAATGTAATAATTTAAATTTGACATATTTATGTTATAAATTAACTAATTCTTTCATTAGAAGTAATCGTTAATTTACTATAAAGTGGTTTAAGAGACCAATACTTGCTTTCAGTCATCTAATGAAGAATAATTATTAATTCAATTAATAAAGTTTTTAATTGAAATTCTTTCAATTACAATAGGTATAAATCTATGATTAGCACCACAAATTTCTGAACATTGCCCAAAAAAAATACCAGGACGATTAATAAAAAATCTAGTTTGATTTAATCGTCCTGGATTAGCATCAATTTTTACCCCTAAGGAAGGAATAGTTCAAGAGTGAATAACATCTGTTGCTGTTACTATAATTCGAATTTGATTATTTATAGGTAAAATAATTCGATTATCAACATCTAATAATCGGAAATTATTAGTTAAAGAGTTTTCATAATTAATTATATAAGAATCAAATTCAACATTATTAAAATCTGAATATTCATAACTTCAATATCATTGATGACCAATAGATTTTAAAGTAATTAAAGGGTTATTAATTTCATCTAATAAATATAATAGACGTAATGATGGAAGAGCAATAAAAATTAAAGTAATTGCTGGAATAATAGTTCAAATTAATTCAATTATTTGTCCTTCAAGTAAAAATCGATTAATATATTGATTAAAAAATAAGTTAATTATTAAATAACCTACTAAAATAGTAATTATAATTAAAATAATTAATGTATGATCATGAAAAAAAATAATTTGTTCTATTAATGGGGAAGCTCTATTTTGAAAATTAAAATTTGATCAAGTTGCCATTTCTAAAAAAAGGATATATCCTTTATAAATGGGGTTTAAATCCATTACATATAATCTGCCATATTAGAAGTTAATTAATTTCTTATAATAGGTAATTCATTATATGAATGTTCAGATGGGGGAAAGTTTTGAAGTCATTCAATAGATGTTGATATATTTAAAGAAAATAAAATAATTCGTTGATTAAATATAGATTCTCAAATAATTATTATTATTATTATTATTGATAATAAAGAAATATAAGAACCAAATGAGGAAATAATATTTCAAGATGAAAATCTATCAGGATAATCAGAATATCGACGAGGTATTCCAGCTAAACCTAAAAAATGTTGGGGGAAGAAGGTTAAATTTACTCCAATAAATATAGCGATAAATTGAATTTTTAAAAGGTAAGAATTTAAGGATAATCCTGTAAATAAAGGATATCAATGAATAAATCCAGCTATAATAGCAAATACAGCTCCTATAGATAATACATAGTGAAAATGAGCTACTACATAATAAGTATCATGAAGTGTTACATCAATAGATGAATTAGCTAAAATTACACCAGTTAATCCTCCTACTGTAAATAAAAATACAAATCCTAATCTTCATAAAATAGAAGGTCTATAATTAATTTGAGATCCATGAAGGGTAGCTAATCATCTAAAAATTTTAATTCCTGTAGGAACTGCAATAATTATTGTAGCTGACGTGAAATATGCTCGAGTATCAATATCTATTCCTACAGTAAATATATGATGAGCTCATACAATAAATCCTAATAAACCAATTGCTATTATAGCATAAATTATTCCTAAAGAACCAAATGTTTCTTTTTTTCCTCTTTCTTGAGAAATAATATGGGAAATTATTCCAAATCCTGGTAAAATTAAAATATAAACTTCAGGATGTCCAAAAAATCAAAATAAATGTTGATATAAAATAGGGTCACCTCCTCCAGCTGGGTCAAAAAATGAAGTATTTAAATTTCGATCAGTTAATAATATAGTAATAGCTCCAGCTAATACAGGCAAAGATAATAATAATAATAAGGCAGTAATACCTACAGCTCAAACAAATAAAGGTATTTGATCAAATGATATATTATTAATTCGTATATTAATAATTGTTGTAATAAAATTAATAGCACCTAAAATAGATGAAATACCTGCTAAATGTAAAGAAAAAATAGCTAAATCTACAGATCTACCTCTATGGGCGATATTTGAGGAAAGAGGGGGATAAACAGTTCATCCTGTACCTGCACCATTTTCTACAATTCTTCTTGAAATTAATAAAGTTAATGAGGGGGGTAAAAGTCAGAATCTTATATTATTTATTCGTGGAAAAGCTATATCAGGGGCTCCTAATATTAAAGGTACTAATCAATTACCAAAACCTCCAATTATAATAGGTATAACTATAAAAAAAATTATAATAAAAGCATGAGCTGTAACAATAGTATTATAAATTTGATCATCTCCAATTAAAGAACCAGGAGTTCCTAATTCAGTTCGAATTAATAAACTAAGAGAAGTTCCTACTAATCCTGCTCAAATACCAAAAATAAAATATAATGTTCCAATATCTTTATGATTTGTTGAATAAAGTCATTTTCGCTAAAATAAGATGGCTGAGTATTAAGCGATAAATTGTAAATTTATTTACGAGAAATTAATCTCTTTTATTAAGCTTTATAGTCAATAATGATATAAAATTGCAAATTTTAAGGAGTAATAATTTAAGTACTAAGGCTTAAAGAATTTCTTTATTTATAATTTTGAAGATTATTAGTTTAATTAACTTAAAACCTTAATAAAAAAAAAAGGTTCTAATAATTATACCTATTAAAGAAATTATACTAAAAATATTAATAAGTAGGATTAATTTATTTTTAATAAAAATTTTTAATCATTTTATTTTAAGGTGATTAAATAAAATAGTAAAATAAATAATTCGAAAATATACATATAATATAATTAATCTTATTATAATAAAAATAAATAAAATAATATTTATTTTATTAATAATTAAAAAATTAATAATAATTCATTTAGGAAAAAATCCAAGAAATGGGGGTAATCCTCCTAAAGATAAAAAATTAATAAATAAGAAAATTTTTATAAATATATTTATATTGATAGAAAATAATTGATTAATTATATATATATTGAGATTATTAAATATAAAACATATAATTCTAATTAAAAATGAATATAATAATAAATAAAATAATCATAAATTTTCGCTGATTATTAATGCTGCTAATATTCATCCTAAATTATTAATGGAAGAGAATGATATTAATTTTCGTAAAGAAGTTTGATTTATTCTACCAATACTTCCAATAATTACATTAAAAATTATAATAATTATCATAAAATTAATATTTATATAATAAGACAGTAAAATTATGGGGGAAATTTTTTGTCAAGTTATTAAAATAAAACAATTAAATCAAGATAATCCTTCAATAATATTTGGAAATCAGAAATGAAAGGGGGCAGAACCTATTTTTATTAATAAAGAAGAATTAATTAAAATTGAAATTAAATTATTAAATTCAAAATTTTTTAATAATAATATTTTTATTAAAATTATAAATAAGAAATTAATTGAAGCAATTGATTGGGTTAAAAAATATTTTAATGCAGCTTCAGAGGATAAAAGATTTTTAGTGTTAGAAATTAGGGGGATAAATCTTAAAAGATTAATTTCTAAACCAATTCAACATCCTAATCAAGAATTAGAGGAAATAGAGATAAAAGTTCTAAAAAAAAGTATAAAAAAAAAAAATATTTTATTAGAATTTATATTAAAAAAGATTTAAAATAGGGGATTAATTGAATTAAAAATTCAATATATTAGATTATTATATTTTAGTGTAAGATGCACAGTAATTTTTGATATTATTAGATATAGTTTAATTCTATAAAATATAATAAAGGTAATTATATTACATATTTTACTCTATCAGAATAATCCTTTAATCAGGCACTTTATTTTTAAAAAAAAGGGATTTCCTTTATATTTGGGGTATGAACCCAAAAGCTTAAAATTAGCTTATTTTTAATTTAAATTTTTTTTTATTTATAATAAAAATATTACAAACGGTTTAATATAAAATTAAATTATTAATACATATATATATATATATTAATAATTTAATATTTTATTAATTAAAATAATATATATATATATTTATATATTTATATATTAAAATATTTAATTTATTATTAATAAAAATAATATATTAAATAATTGTATTTATAAAAATAATAATATTTTAATATATTATAATTTATTAAATTATAAAAATTCAAATAGCAATTTAGGTATTTAATTAATATTAGGTAAAAGAAAAGAAAGAAATTATTCAATGTTTAATAATTTATATTAAATATTTTAATATATAATATAATTTATATAAATATAAATATACATTAAATATTTAAATATAAAAAAAAAAAAAAAAAAAT